TGTATCCAATTCTAATAAATTAAATAACACACGGGCCTATAAAATCAATTAGACTACGATTCCAGTCTTTTTTATTCCTGAAAAATGAAAAAGAAACCGCTCGTACTCATAACTCAAGTCGGATAACTCTCAAATAGCTCAAAGAAAATTCTTTAGTGAATTTCATTTATTGAGTAGTCTTTACTCCCTTTCGTTTATACCGGTTAAACTATTTCAAATTCTATTTGGATTCTTTAGTCGGATCCAGTTATTGAGACTATCGAAAGAATTAACAACTAAAAGGGTGTTTCCTTGTTTTTAAACCCTTTATTCCTATTTTGAATCATTGGGTTTAGACATTACTTCGGTGTTTCTTAATCTTTTCAAAGTGGCAGCAACATACCCTTTAATTTATTTTATTTCTTTCTATCAAAGAATTCTATGGACGGTTGATTCTAGTATGATACACGTTGAATCGCAAAATTTGGATCAATTTCAACAAGTTTTGCTTTTGAATTGGAAACTTGCTCGAATTGGATCCTTTCGATTTTCCATATATTTACGAAGTTGTTCCAGTTGATTGGCATTAACCCTAGATCCTTGCCCCTGAGAAATGAATTAATACTTTCGGTTCGAGCTCCATCATGAACTATTTACAACCCGACAAAAAACGAAGGGTTCAAGTGTAACAGAACAAACAATGTCGAGCCAAGAGCACCTCATTTCTAGACAAATCGAAAATGGTGGATGTCAAAATCCACAACGGGTTGTGTCCTTCAAGTCGCACGTTGCTTTCTACCACATCGTTTCAAACGAAGTTTTACCATAACATTCCTCTCGGTATGGAATTGATTCAATTACGGAATCATGAATAGTCATCGGTTCAGCTGTCCATCGACATCGCAATCTACACTTTTTCTTCTATATATGAATATATAATACATGAAACAATATTTTTCTGAAAAAATCCTAGCAAGACAACATTTTTAACATATTTAACAGACTAATATATATAAAATAGATAATAGAAAGAAAAAAGAAATCTATAATATAATATAATATATAGAATATATATGTAAATTAGAATATATATGTAAATTAGAATATATATGTAAATAATATATAAACGAATAAGTTTTGGAATCTGCATCTTCAAGTGACTTAATAAGATAAATTAAACGATTTCCTACTTTTTCAAAGATTCCACGTACAGGGAATCATTAAAAATATTTTTTTATTAAAAAAAAATATTTCTAAATGAAATTAACTATATTAAAATGAAATTAAACATCATTTTTGAATTTACTTTAGTTTGATTGGGTTGGGTTTGAAGAAAATTGGACAATAAGCACCGCCTTTGATCTTTATAGGAGGATCGGTCTTTCTTTTTGAAGTGACTCATCACTAATTTCAAATAAAGATTTGAAATAGATCAAAGAAACGAAGAAAGAAATAAGATAAGAAGAAAAAAATCCTTTTTTTTCATGAGATGTATAAAAAAATAATGTAAGTTAATATTTGAATATTAGGTAAGGTTTCTCCTATCTATCAGATAGACGGAACTGTTGTCACTATTTGTTGTTTGTTATAGATGTTTTATATCTACTATACTATAGAATATGGGACTTGATCATTTGTTAATGAAATTCGAACAGACACAGATGTTTAAAGTAATATAGATTAACTGCTATCCACCCCCCCACTTCCTTTTTATATTATGTTATATTATGATAGGGTTTAGATGGGAATAATGGAGAAATGGATCCGTGCTGGGACGGAAGGATTCGAACCTCCGAATGGCGGGACCAAAACCCGTTGCCTTACCACTTGGCCACGCCCCATTTCAATTTCTAATTGACACTAAGAAACAATAATATTGTTATTGGATTGGTTGTTTGTCAACTCCAGCCCAAATAAATATCTAGAAAGATTCCATATCTATAGAATATAGATCTTCTATATCTATAGAATAATAGAAATAGAATAATAGAATAGACCGGTATTCGAATTTTGATACATATAGATACAGAATTCAACTGAATTTATTGATCATTACATAGAATTCAATTAAGATATTGTATGAAAGTATCGTTTCTTCTATTCTCCTTTGAGAATTGGAGGATTTTTGTTTGTATGTATTCAAAGAAAAAGAAGGATTTTTTGTCTACCTTATTTACTTTCTTTCTTTTTCCTTATATCAAAAATGCAACCAAAATGCAATTATCTCCAAGAACAAAATGTCTGTTATGCTTAATATCGTTAGTTTGATCTGTATTAATTCGCCCCTTTATTCGAGTAGTTTTTTCTTCGGCAAATTGCCCGAAGCCTATGCGTTTTTGAATCCAATCGTAGATGTTATGCCAGTCATACCTCTGCTTTTTTTTCTCTTAGCTTTTGTTTGGCAGGCTGCTGTAAGTTTTCGATAAGATCCTGAATAATAATATCCTAGAAAATGCATGATTTCCTCGAGAAAAAATTCTAACAATTGACAAAAACAAAATCAGATAAGTTTTAGAGTATGAACCCTCGATTCACACATTGAAATTCGCGAATAGTCGGCATAAATCAGGCTTACCCCCATTTCCTCGTTTTTGAGCCTTTTCCAGTCATCCAGTCAAAGACCCTAACCCTATTAGGGTCTACCACAATATCTAAATTTGGATATAAGCGCAAATTTCATTTTTGTTAATGAAAAACAAATGAATTTGTGACAATACATTTCTTGAAAAAACCTCATTTCTTGGTATCAAAATAGGATATGTGGTAAAAAAAATGGAAGATCTATTCTCTTTTTTTTATAAAAAAGCATCTTGGAGATTGTGTAATGCTTACTCTGAAACTCTTCGTTTATACCGTAGTGATATTTTTTGTTTCTCTCTTTATCTTTGGATTCCTATCTAATGATCCGGGGCGTAATCCTGGACGTGAAGAATAAAATACAAAAGGTTTCTTGATTAATTTTCAAATTTTCTTAGTATTTTATCTATTCACACGTTTCACTAAGATTTTCAAAAATTGAAAAAAAAAAGAAATAAAAATAATAAAATAGAATATTAATATATAAATAAATAAAGTAACCAACGGAAACGGAAAGAGAGGGATTCGAACCCTCGGTACGAATAACTCGTACAACGGATTAGCAATCCGACGCTTTAGTCCACTCAGCCATCTCTCCCAAATGAAAAAGAGAATTACTACATTACAATTACACATAATCTAAAGAGTTTTTCTTTCTCTCGTTTCTTTCTCTATTCTATTATTTCTATATAGAGATCCACAAATCAGGAATTTCCTTTATCTAAAAGATGAACTCGACCGCGCCAACACTCGAACAAAAAAAAAGAAGCAAGACCTCTTTGTGTTGATTTTGTTCGAAAGGCCCTTCTTATTCTCACGACCCGGCATGGTCAGTACCTAGCCGGGCTCTTTTTTTTTGTTCCAACAAATTATAGAGAAATAATGATTTCTTTTTTTTGAAAACAAAAAAGACTTTTTATTATTATATTCAATTGAATATAAAATATTCAAGCAACGACAAAAAGAAAAAAGACTATTTAAATTATTTTCTTGTTATATTTTACCCGAACTAAAAAAAACTATCGATTCTTCTACAATACTTTTTTTGTGTTATGATTTTCATGTTTTTTTGATCCGTATCTAACTTCTTCAGCGAAAACTTTAGTTATTTAATAATTTCAATTAAATAATTTTTTGGAGCCTCTTTTCCGAATCTCATTAAATTTGGATCTACTCGTGAAAAAGTTCAGCACGCTCCTTTTGCCGATTCTTTGATAATCCTATCTTGATCATACTCAATTAGCATGCTCGACAAAGGGTCCATTTGTATACAATAATCATATTGTAGCGGGTCTAGTTTAGTGGTAAAAGTGCGATTCGTTCTATTAACCCTTATAGAGTTAAAGGGTCTTTCGGTTTTATTCATATTCCGATCAAAAACTTTATTTCTTAAAAGGATTCAATCCTTTACCTCTCAATGAGAAATTCGAGAAAAAATACGGATTCTCGTGATTTGTATCCATGAGTCACTTAATAAATTGAAAAATTGGATTATGAAATTGCGAAACATAATTTTTGAATTGGACCAAGACTTCCAATTGAATAAGTATGAGTAAAGGATCCATGGCTAAAGATAAAAAGAAAACTTCTAATCGTAACTAAATCCTCCATTTTTTTCTAAAAAAAGAAATTGGAGCAAAATAGCTATTCAGCGATGACTTTGGTTTACTAGAGACATCGGCGTATTGTTTTAGCTCGGTGGAAACAAAATCTTTTTCCTTAGGATCCTATGAAATAGAAATAGAGAACGAAGTAACTAGAAAGGTTGTCAGAATCACCTTCTCCTAGAAGGATCATCTAGAAAGCGATTCGTTTTGTCTGTATTCAAATAAAAAGCTGACGTAGGTGTTATGGGGATAATTTTGTTCGTTTTGTTCACCTCTTAGATCTAAGAATTTACTCACTTTCCATAAAGGAGCCGAATGAAACCAAAGTTTCATGTTCGGTTTTGAATTAGAGACGTTCAAAGAACTGAATCAACGTCGACTATAACCCCTAGCCTTCCAAGCTAACGATGCGGGTTCGATTCCCGCTACCCGCTTTTTCTTTTTTTTTCTAAATATTCTATTAGAATTCTATTCTAGAATATAGATAATACATTATGACTTGATATTTGATTATGATTAGTGAATCGTTGAATATACAATTCCAAAAATTCTCTCACATATAATCCGATTTTTTTGTTTTCAACTCAAGAAAAATACGAAAAAACCGGAATGAACGGCGTCCATTGTCTAATGGATAGGACAGAGGTCTTCTAAACCTTTGGTATAGGTTCAAATCCTATTGGACGCAATTTATTTCCATCTATTTTTTGGATTTCGATAACAAAAAAGACTTTTTGCATAATTTGAACCCGAGACACTTGATTCCTTTTTGAAGATAAAAGCGACCAATTTATTTATGCTTGCTCTTGAAGTAGAAACCGGTCCATTTGTTCCTGA